AGGGGAAAAATAATGCCTAATTTATAAACGAAAGTAGAAGTTCAAGGCCTAATAAATTTAAATTATCTCTTCCATTCCATGGCCCCTAGAATGCCAATATTAGCACGAATCGTACGGAAATGTAACTCGGTATTCAAACAACTATTCAGAGTTCCTAGAGCTCCTTGTACGGCTTGTTGGAAAACCCGTTGTCGGACCTGATTCATCGCTCTTTGTTTTTCAAAATAAAGGGTTTCATTTTTAGACTTTTCTAATTGTTCCAAACTCATAGAAGTAGCATTAATCAAATTTGCTTTTTCTCGTTCTATCTCAGAGTATCCATTCATCCGATACTCATCTGCTTCTAGTTCGACTTTCTGTAATCGAAGCCGAGCTTTTTCGAGTTGTTCAAGGGTCCCTCTACGCAATTCTTCTGAATTTCGAATAGTACTTAAGATCCTCTGTTTTCGATTATCTAATAAATCTTTTAATGAAAGTAGATTACCTTGCTATTAAGTTTACAACTTTTATGATCTCTTCCCGAACCAAACATGAATCTTTCGATTCATTTGGCTCTCACGCTCCTTTTTTGCTTTGCTATGTATTATGGTTATTTCCATATCTTTTTTTTATGTAATGAGCCTATCCTCCATCCTCTTTTCTGTTTATATTTCAATATACCAAAACGTATATAAGACTAGATAAATATTAAGTTAAGAGGACTCTTCCGACTAGATAAAAATCTATCATGGTCAGCAAAGTTGTTTCTTTATTTGTGTTTGCTCTGTTAGTTAACAATTTCATTAAGAAAAACGAAGTAAATAAATGGAAAATGAAAATTGCTAGAATTATTTTTCTTTCCTTAAATCCAAAAATGTCTCTTTTTTTTAGACACAGGTCGTCGATTCGGCATTGGAAAAAGGGCAGGGTGCCCTTCTAGTAAATAGTTCAAACCATTTTATCGATATGAGTGTTCTATATCAGATAAATTCTACACTAGCTATTTCTCGTTTAAAGCATTTGGATACTAATAAAGCATTTCGATACCAATATAGTTGTAGAAAGAGTACCTCTTTTTGCCTGGACTTCAAGCAGTTTAGCTTTAACCATGTTAATGGTCTCACATTATTGGTCTATAGAGAATCAAAGTAAATTTACCAATGAGTCGCGAAATGCTATGGTTCTTCCATATGATTTCTGAAGTTATTCAGAAGTAATTCGTGGAGATCGTGCACCTTTTGTTATTTATCCCAAAACAAAAATACTAAAAAATATTCTAAAGTGCAGCCGGATAGATCCAATCTATTCTTGAAATAGACAACTCGCACACACTCCCTTTCCAAAAAAAATCAATACGCCAACCACTACAGTTAGATTTATTAGATTTGTTGCTAAAATATCGGTATTAAGCCCGAAACTCCCAGCGAATGGCCAGTGAGCTAAAAAAACAAAAGAATGGGTTACATTTTTCATATGTTCTCCTCTTATAGGTAGGACGAACAAAGAAGAAAGTTTTTCGATCACTTACTTCGCTTGCCCTTTTTTTTTATCGGTTTTTTTAATGCAAATAGATTCAATCTAATAATTTCTTTTAGATTAAGTCTTAGGTCTCGTTTGACCTGTGAAAGATCTCCTTTGTTAAAATGTTTCCAAAATTCCTAAAATAAAAGGAAAAAAAGACTTTCCACTATCCTAAACTAAGGACGGGAAGGAAGAGGGCGAGCATATCTTCTACCTAAATTGATCATGCTCAAATCAACCCTTCCCGGGGTATTGTCTGTCCCGATAAATAAAAAATTCCTGGAATAATATAATAAATAAAAGTATTGATATACTTGGAATTACAGAAGCAAATACCAATTTACTAAAAAAAGAAAAAAGTATCTAATCTAAAGGACTTATTTTCTTTTTTAGGATTAAACAAAAGGGTTCGCAAATAAAAGCGCTAGTGCCACAACCAGTCCATAAATTGTTAAAGCTTCCATAAAAGCTAGACTAAGCAATAAAGTACCTCGTATTTTCCCTTCTGCTTCTGGCTGTCTCGCAATACCCTCTACAGCTTGTCCTGCAGCAGTACCTTGACCAACTCCAGGCCCAATAGAAGCAAGCCCTACAGCCAATCCAGCAGCAATAACGGAAGCAGCAGCAATTAGTGGATTCATGGTGAGTTCCTCGTGTCAAAAAAAAAAAAAAAGAAATGGTTAAGGATACAATTAACCAAGAAATTATTACTTTTAACTTCTAAGCTCTATTGGTAGAAGTAACTAAAAAGTACAAATTGAAATGATAATCTAAATCGTCCGAACTACTTCGAGATCTCGTTTTTACTTTCTAATCATTAGAGGTTTGTGTAAATCCATATGCTTTTCATTATTCTATTTCTCTTTCTTTCCAACCAACCACCCTTTCATTCCATCTTTTTTTACTCTTCGATATCCTTGAGTTCCCGTTTTTTCCCTTCATCTAATCCATAATAAAAGAAGAAATACAGGAAGAATCCCTATTGAAATCGAACTAATCCAAATCCAATAGGAATCAAATCAAGATATATAATTGATAACAATATGCTGCATAGAACTGGATATGGAATCCAATTCTGGAATTCTATATATCGGATTAGATAATGAATCTAATCTAACTTAGAAATAAATAAATAAAATCCTATATACATTTGTTTCTTCTATTTTGTTTGCATATTTTCTTATTTTCTATTGAATCCAATTCCAAAATCATTCCTTAGAAAGCCGCAAAAAAGATGACTGACTGTTTTATAGACATTAAGGATATAGATCTAACCAGATTTCGTCTCCCCTGAATGCATATATAATTTAACAATTCCGTAATATAGTCTATTCTCTCTCCTACAACTCTAGGTTATCGATTCATACGCATTTCAAACTAGTTAGTTTTCTAACCAGGAGGATTATCTGCAACCATGCATGAATTGGGCTAAGCTAAAAAAAATACTATTTCGAAAATTAGTCAATTCAATGATGACCTTCCATGGATTCACCTATATAGGCTGCGGCTAACGTTGCAAAAATAAGAGCTTGAATACCGCTTGTAAATAATCCAAGAAACATGACCGGTATAGGGACTACTAAGGGGACTAAAGAAACAAGAACAACAACGACTAATTCATCCGCCAATATATTTCCGAAAAGTCGAAAACTAAGCGATAATGGTTTTGTGAAATCTTCTAGGATGTTAATTGGTAAAAGGATTGGGGTTGGTTTAATATATTTCTCGAAATAACTCAATCCTTTTTTGCTAAGACCCGCATAAAAATATGCCGCTGATGTGAGTAAAGCTAAAGCAACAGTAGTATTTATATCATTCGTGGGCGCTGCTAATTCCCCATGGGGTAACTCTATAATTTTCCAAGGTAAAAGAGCACCCGACCAATTCGAAACAAAAATAAAAAGGAACATAGTTCCAATAAAGGGAACCCAGGGAGCATATTCTTCTCCAATCTGAGTTTTGCTCAAATCTCGAATAAACTCAAGGACATATTCGAAGAAATTCTGACCGTCGGTTGGGATGGTTTGTGGATTCCGAACAGCTATGATAACTGAACCTAGCAAGATAGTAATTACGACCCAAGAAGTGATGAGTACTTGGGCATGAATTTGGAAACCTCCTATTTGCCAATAGAAGTGTTGGCCTACTTCTACGCCTGATATATCATACAACCCCTTGAGTGTTTTAATGGAACATGGTGTAATATTCATATTGTCCTCTGATAAAAATTGAACTTCAAAAAATGAATTCTTTTGATTCAACCATCTCTTTCTCAACTCAGCAACTTGAAGTATTAATCTTATATTGAAGTATTAATCTTATATTTAGGATACCAAGAAATCACATCAAATGATAATATATATCAATACCCTCTAATATATATCAATATTCCCCTTCTTTTATCTATGCAAAACAAAAAAATAGTAACTGATTCCATAAATCTACGTAGTTGCTATAGTAACTGATTCCATAAATCTACGTAGTTGCTTAAGAATTCACTATTCTTCTTAATCTTAATCAATGATTTCTTATATGGAGAGAACGGCCCTCACAAATTGCAAATACTAATTTGTTAAGAATCAATCGAATTGAAGTCATAGTGTCATCGTTAGCAGGAATCGATATATTCGCGAGATCTGGGTCACAATTTGTATCGACTAAAGAAATAGTAGGAATCCCCAAAATGGCGCATTCCCGAAGAGCTATATACTCTTTTTGCTGATCAAGGACGATCACAATGTCAGGCAACCTCGTCATATATTTAATCCCGCCGAGATATCTTTGCAAGGTAGATAATTTTCTCTTTAAGATTGCCACATCTCTTTTTGGGAGATGGTGGAATTTTCCCATCTTTTCTTCCGCTCTTAAGTCTCTAAATTGAGAAAGTCTAGTTTTGGTAATCGACCAATTCGTTAACATACCACTGAACCACTTTTTATTAACATAATGACAACGAGACCTTATTGCAGCTGATGCTACTAAATCCGCTGCTCTTTTTTTGGTACCAACAATTAAGAAGCTTTTTCCCTGACTTGCTGCATCAAAAACTAAATCACAAGCTTCTGATAAAAAACGAGCCGTTCTAGCGAGATTTGAAATATGAGTACCTTTACGCTTTGCCGAGATGTAAGGGGCCATTTTAGGATTCCATTTCTTAATACCATGACCAAAATGAACTCCTGCTTCTATCATCTCTTTCAAATTGATGTTCCAATATCTTCTTGTCATTTTTTCCACACTTCTTTTTTTTCTTTTTTTCGTCTTACCATTACAGAATTGATTTCTTTTTGAAGATTAAGAAAGAGCCGAAATATCTTGAAATAAATAATAATTGTTCCGATGGAACCTTCTACTCAGAATTGGCCATTGATACATGATATAAACACAGCCTTAATAAATTAACTGACTTCTTTTATTTTTATTTAGTAAAATATGAAAATACAAAATCTAAAATCGGATCTGTTAGCATTCTAAGGTCAAAAGTCTAGTTTCAATTAAAGTAAAAAAATCTGCTTTATATGCTTTATATATCCTTATTAAATCGTATAAATGGGAGTAAATGGGGGTTCTGATGTCTCATAGAAATTGTTTGTTACGTCAGAATCAGAAGAAACTAATTCTGTATGGAGAAACAAAATATCTCTCATTTCCGACGTGAATAGATTTTTTTTTTTAATTTCGAAATAAAGGTTCTTGTCTTGTGGGAAACGATGCACAAATTTTTGGAATCCGGTACCAACAGGTATAATTCCCCCTAGAACTACGTTTTCTTTCAGGCCTTTCAACCAATCAATACGACCTCGTAGGGCAGCTTTTGCTAAAACTCGAGCAGTTTCTTGAAAACTTGCTTCAGATATGAAACTTTGGGTATTCAGGGAAGCCCTTGTTATTCCCAATAAGATTGCCCGATAATAGATCGATTCATCCAAAGCTCGCCCTGCTCGTTCCGCTCGCAATAGTCCTATTAATTCCCCAGGTAAAAAAACATTAGACATTCCATCTTCGGAAACCCGTACTTTTGATGTTACTTGGCGTATAATAATCTCTACATGTCTATTATGGATCTGTACCCCTTGGGATCGATAAACCTTTTGGATCTTATTAACCAAAGAGATACGACTTTGGGCGATGGTTAGCTCAGCTCCAATCAAGAATCCCCAGGGAACCCCAAGAATTCTTGGTATACGCTCATTCCAATCCTCAATTCTTCTTTCGAGATTCGGCGATAGTGAATCAATTGAGCGCGCTTCGAATATTTGTTCTACTTTTGGAAGACCTTGTGTTATATCACTAGATCTCGATTTTTCATATATAAAGGTAACTAATCTATCTCCTTTGTAAAGGATTTTCCCATAATGACCATGAACAGTTGCTCCTATAGTGGCTAAATAAGGCTTAGCTGCTCTTATAACAAAGGAGTCCATATTAATAATGAAAATTTGACCAGATTTTTTTATGTGCGATTTAAATAGACATACATTTTCGCAAATAAATTGTCCAAGGTGAATTATTGCCAATGCCTCCTCCCATGAGTCATGATGGAGAAAGTGCCAATTCAAATGGAATGGATCCAACATGATGTTACTGTCGAAATTCGACATTCTTTTATTTTCATCTATTAAAGAGTATTTAAGCCCTTGAAGTACTTGGAAGGTTTGTTTCAAATTGTCGAGGAACAAGTATTTTTTTAACAAGATCTGATTATGCGTTAATAAATAGTAAGATGAAGAAAAATTCGATATACTAGGTACAATAGCGCCTAAGATACCCAAAATATCTCGAATAAGAATTCTAGGATTCGATTCTTTTACCGCATTGGGATATTTCGAATTCTTGAATAAAGCAATTCGAGAACAGTTGGGTGCCGACAAAATCCTCAAAGATGGGTATTCTTTATTTCGATTCAACAAGGTGCCAATAGCTTCTTGATGTTGGCTAAGTGATTGAATCTTCGCCTTGGAATAAAAGGAATTGGTATTGTCGCGATCTAACCTATTATTGGGAATCGGTCCTGCGCTTGTCCTATCATACCTTCTTCTTGTATATGAAATAGGGGACTTGACTAACTCAATTCTTAGGAAATCGCGAATCAGATCATTTGTTCTTAACTCAACAAGGGAAGCACGAGCCCCCTCTTTTTCTTCTTGTTCCCAATTCACTACCAAGCAAGTTCGAACAAATTGAGTATTCGTGTGATAAAATCTTTGAGTTAACTTGCTATTTTCATGAGAAATAAAATTGACAAGTCGAAGTTGGAGATTATCCTCTTCTTGCAGGAGATCTTGCGGGAAAAGTCTTGCTAGATTTCTTCCTTCGTCCATTTCATATGCGACTGCAGGTCGAACTGAAACAAAATACTTTTCCTTGCTTTTGAGAATTTTTTTCCGTTGAACATAAACCCAATTTTTTCTTTTTTTTGAGTTCTTAGAATCTTTTTTTTCTCTTTCTGGTGGTATCAAACTGGCGCCTAATATCTTATCCGCCTCTTCGGGAAAATGAATATCTCCGGAAAATATTTTTAGTTCCGTATGGCTTTTTTTTCTCTTAACTCGGACCAATCCACCTAGTCGACTTCTTGTATTTTTTGTGAGTTGTGTATCCACTCCAATAATACTCTTGTCAAGTACCTTTAGGGATGAGGATCTAGGCAAGATATGCAGTTCTTGAAGAATGAAAAAAAACCGATCTACTTCTTTTTGGTATTTTAGACTAAATTCTTTTGTTCCTCGATGCTCAATAAAACCCTCTTTTTTTAAGATAGAATATTCCTCTGGGCTCCCATATTCGTCCTCTGAATCTTCTTCTGAGTCTTCTTCTAAAGCCCCATATTCGTTCTCTGAGCCATCTTTACGGCTCCCATATTCTTCTTCCTCTAGAGTTCCATATTCGTCCTCTCGGATTTTATATTCGTTCTCTGGATTCCCATATTCTTCTTCTGAGTCTTTCTCTAGAGTCCTATATTCGTCCTCTAGGATCCCATATTCATCTTCTAGGGTTTCATATTCGTCTTCTAGAGTCCTATATTCGTCTTCTAGGGTTTCATATTCGTCCTTTGAGTCTTCCTCTAGAGTCCTATACTCTTCCTCTAGGGTCCTATATCGAAATTTAACAATTCCTGAACCCCTTTTATCTTTTCTGTATCCTGGATCGTCAAAATAAGCAAAAATAGTATTTCTACGTAAAACACCCATAAAGGGTATTTCAATCGAAATCCCCAAACAGGATATTAGCTCTTTTTCTTGTTCTTGATGATATTGTAATGGAATGACGAACCCATTTCTTCGCTTTTTCGCCAGCAAATCCGAATTATCTTGAAGAATAGAAGGATAGACAAAATTCCAATGATTGTTGGACACGATCCGATCTGGCGTTAAATAATCAAGAATTTCCTTATCTTTTTTACCAAAAGTATCCAACAGTCTATGGCTTACTTGATCATTAGCCATTGGGAGGTCAAAGATATATCTTCCGTCAAGAGAAAAAGAATAAGTATTCATTTGATCTTGATCCTTGTGCAGCGAAAAGGATGCTATACTGGATCTGCACATACTTACTGACAATATCCATAAATGGCTTGTTTTTGGTAATCGACGAAGATTACCATATTGATATTCGGGCGCATGGTAAACATCAGTACTCCAGTGCATTTCCCCGTCTGATTCAGAATAAATATGCTTTTGTACCTTTTCTTTAAAATGCAAAGTGGATGTTCCGGCACGAATCTCCGCAATTACTTGTTCGGATTCTACATATTGATCATTTTGCACTAGAATCAAGCTTTTTAACGGAATATTCACACTATGTAGAATATCCTGACTCTGAATAGTTACACGCAAGTCTATATAGCATAGAAAAGCAGGCTGCCCATGACGGGTACGTGTGGGGTGAACCAAATTCTCATTGAATTGGATTTTTCCATTCGAGGGGGATCGTACAAGGTCGGCAGTACCCCCTGTGAATACTCCACCAGTATGAAAAGTTCTTAATGTTAGTTGAGTCCCTGGTTCCCCAATTGATTGACCCGCAATAATACCTACAGCTTCTCCCAATTCGACCAGATCCCCGTGAGTGGGACTCCGCCCATAACATAATTGACAGATCCAAGATGTGCTCCGGCAAGTAAAAGGGGTTCTAATATATATTGGTTGTGCCCGAAACGGTTGTGCTCGAAAGGCAGTTATGAATCGATTGACTAATCCAATTCCAATATCTTGATTTCGAGCAGCAATGCATCGTGAACCGATATATATATCGTCTGCTAATACACGACCAATTAGTGTTTGGACAAAAAGTTTTTCTGTCATCCCATTTTGAGGACTCACAGAAATACCTCGGATAGTACCACAATCTCTTCTACGCACAATAATATGTTGAACTACTTCAACAAGTCTGCGTGTAAGATATCCAGCATCCGCTGTTCGTACAGCAGTATCTACAACCCCTTTGCGGGCTCCGTAGCAGGAAATTATATATTCTGTCAAAGAAAGTCCCTCGCGTAAATTGCTTTGAATAGGTAAATCAATCATTTGTCCTTGAGGATCCGCCATTAACCCTCTCATCCCTACTAATTGGTGTACCTGAGATGCATTTCCTCTGGCTCCTGAAAAAGACATTAGATAGACTGGATTAGAAGGATCCGTTAGCCGAAAATTCGAATTCATTTCTTGTTTCAAATATTCACTTGTAGCATACCATATTTCAACGGATTGGCGTAATTTTTCTACTGCGTGTACAGCCCCATAATAATAGTGTTTCTCCAAAAGAAAACTCTGTTGTTCCGCATCTTGGACTAACCATCCTTTAGAGGGTATTGTTAAAAGATCCTCGATTCCTAAAGAAATCGATGTAGTTGTGGCTTGATGGAAGCCCAGAGCCTTTAGTTGATCCAGTATATGGGATGTATATCCCATTCCGAAATGATCTATTAATCTGCTAATAAGTCGTTTCATAGCAGTTCCGTCTATCTCTTTATTATGAAAGACCAGGTTGGCCCGTTCCACCATACATAAGTACCCCCTTTTTTGACTGAGTAGGATTCGACAATTGCTGAGTAGGATTCGACAATAGGCCTGAGTCAGTGATTCGAAAACTTTATTTACCCCCTTTCCTCAATCTCAATCTGAATTTGCGCGGCAAAAAAGAGGGTACTAACGAAATCGGAATGCCCCCCGAAAGGGGCATCGCCGAATCTAACTTCCTAGTTTAGATTTAGATAGTGTATGAATAGGCCCGACTAAATCCTTGTACGGCTTCCTCTATTTCTCTATAAAAAGAAATATGACCAAGAGTGGTTCGAATGTATATAGAACGGGTTTCTTTTTTTTTATTTCCGACTATTAGATAGTGAGCATAAATCTCATGATAAGTCCCAAAAGATTCATATTGAACTTCAATCGGAACTTCTCTTGATCCAATGACGCGTTGATCTAGTTTCCATCGGAGCCACAAGGGACTGTTTAAACCGATTCGTTTCTGTCTATAAGCTCCCAGTGCATCATAGGAACTAGAGAAATAGGGTTCTTTATCTTTCGTATAATTATTATTATTGTAGTTTACTTTTTTATTTGGATAGTTTCCGCAACTATTATTATTATATCTATTTGCACAAATACCTCGACGATTTCCAATCGTTAATACATAAAGTCCGATAAGCATGTCTTGGGTTGGCACGCAAATAGGATCCCCAATAGCGGGAGACAGGAGATTCATATGAGAAAACATAAGTAAACGGGCTTCTGCTTGAGCTTCCAAGGATAAAGGTAGATGAACAGCCATTTGATCCCCATCAAAGTCCGCATTGAAACCCTTACACACTAATGGATGTAAACAAATAGTACGCCCCTCTACTAAAATGGGTTGGAAGGCCTGTATGCCTAATCTATGCAGGGTAGGTGCTCTGTTCAACAGTACAGGATGCCCCTGCATAACTTCTTGAAGTATTTCCCATACAACGGGTTCCTTTTCCCAAATTTTCCTTTTAGCAATCCTGACATTAGAAGTAGCACGTTTCGTGATTAAATCGCGAATTACAAATAGCTGAAAAAGCTTTATTGCTATCTCTAGAGGTAATCCACATTGATGTAATGAAAGCGAAGGACCCACAACAATGACAGAACGCCCCGAGTAATCGACCCGTTTACCAAGCAGAGTCTCGCGAAACCTCCCCTCTTTACCCTCAATTACATCTGAAAGTGACTTGTATACTTTATTGTAACCATCCCTCGTCGGTTGCCCGCGAGACCCACTATCAAGAAGTGTATCCACGGCTTCTTGTACCAATTTTTCCTGGCACATTACTAAATCTGCTGGCGCTAATTCACTTCTTTTTAATAGATAGGAAAGGTTGTTGTTCCGACGGATAACTCTCTTATAAAGTTCGTTAATATCCGAAGTCACTACTTTATCCCCAGACCTATAAACAATGGGTCTCAATTCGGGAGGAAGAACCGGTAATAAGCACAAAACCATCCATTCTGGTTCTACATTTGTTTGAATAAAATGTTTCGCCAATTGCATTCGTCTAATTAAAAAAACTTTTCTTATTCGTCTTTTTCTATCTTCCCATTCATCTCCACTATACCCCTCGTCTTCTAATTCCTTCCATTCGACCAAGGAATTCTCTATAATAATTCGCAAATCCAAATCTGCTAATTGTTCTCTAATAGCAACTGCTCCTGTCGCAATTTCCCGATTTCGAAATGTTGCAAAGCCTGGAGTAGAAAAAAATGGAGAAATGCTGTGGTTACAGGATGAAATTTCATCTTCGAATAAACCTCGTAATCGTAAGAAAGTAGGTTTTTTAGCGCTGGGCCTAGCAAAAGAGAAATCGCCGTATACGAGGCCTTCCAATTTCTTAAGGGGTTTATCTAAAAGATTCGCGATATAACTAGGAAGACCTTTCAAATACCACACATGAGTCACTGGACATGCCAGTTTGATGTATCCCATTTGATATCTTCGTATCCGAGAATCAACAAATTCTACCCCGCATTTTTGACAAAATCTTTCGTCTTCGTTTTCGGCTACGCTCGCTCGAGAATTTCCACAAGCACAAATTCCGCTTTTTATGGGTCCAAAGATTCTTTCGCAAAACAATCCATCTTTTTCTGGTTTATCGGTTTTATAATGAAAAGTGGAGGGCCTTGTGACTTCGCCAACGACTTCCCCATTAGGTAGGATTTTGTTAGCCCAAGCCTTTATTTGTTGAGGGGAAACGAGTTCAATTTGAAGTTGTTTATGTTTATATTGGTCAATCATAAAATAGAAATAAGAAAAGAATTTTTATTTATTCTGATCAAACATCCTTCCTATTAACCTGAAAGTTCTTCTCAGATACAAGGAAATGGTTCAGTTCTAGAGCCAAAGATCGTAGTTCTCGAACGAGCACTCGAAAAGATTCTGGAGGATCCTCGTGATTAGGCACTCTTTTTCCCCAGATCGTAGCATTAAGTATTTCTTGGCGGGCTATAAGATGATCAGATTTATAAGTAAGTATCTCTTGTAAAATATGAGCAACACCAAATCCTTCTAAAGCCCAAACTTCCATTTCTCCTACTCGTTGTCCCCCTTGTTTGGCTCTTCCTCTAACGGGTTGTTGGGTAACAAGTGAGTAGGGCCCAGTAGAACGTCCATGGATTTTCTCATCAACTTGATGAATTAATTTAAAAATATAGGACTTCCCTATTAGAACAGGTTGTTCGAAGGGATCTCCTGTTCTTCCATCAAATATTCTGCTTTTTCCCGGGTACTCGGGTTCAAATACCCATGGATTTTTTGTTTGTTTACTGGCTTCATATAATTCCGAAAACACAAGTTTTCTTGAAGCCTCTTGCTCATATCTCTCATCAAAGGGTGCTATTCTATAATGTTTCTTTAGCAGATCCCCTGCTAATCCGAGCGAGCTTTCAAATATTTGTCCCACATTCATTCGTGAGGGTACTCCTAGGGGATTGAAGACCATATCAACAGGTGTTCCATCTTGCAAATAGGGCATATCTTGCCTAGGCAAAATTTTGGAAATGATCCCCTTATTCCCGTGTCTTCCTGCTACTTTATCCCCAACTTTGATTTCACGTTTCTGTAAAATATATACACGAACCATTATGTCGAGGGGGTCCCTCTGGATCCATTTCACATCGATAACGCGCCCTCTTCCACCTATAGGTAGTTTGAGAGAAGTTTCTTTTGAAGTGGATACCTCAAGACCAAAAACGGCCCGTAATAATCCAGCTTCCGCGATATACGAGGATTCGCTCGCTATCTGAGGCGTTAATTTACCTACTAAAATATCGCCTGTTTCTACCCAGGATCCCAACCTCACAACTCCATTTCTGTCCAAATTGCGGAGTAAATGGTCTTCTAGATGTGGTATTTCTTTAGTGATTTTTTCAGCGGAGCCTTGGCTTGTCGTATCCGTCTGAATTTCATATTTTCGGATGTGAAAAGAAGTATAAATACCCTCATATACCAAACGTTCGCTAATTAGTACTGCGTCTTCAAAATTGTAACCCTCCCACGGCATATAAGCTACTAAAACGTTTTTTCCTAAAGCAAGTTCCCCACCAACTGTAGCTGCTCCCTCCGCTAAAATTTGCCCTTTTTTAATGGATTTACCCCGCGAAACCCGCGGTTTTTGGTGCATACAAGTATTTTTGTTAGAGCGCTGATGGGCAACTAAAGGAATACTTATAGTCTTCCCACTACTTGATAAAAGGATCTTGTAACTATCACTAGAAATGATCTTTCCCTCGCGTTCGGCTATAATGGAAACCCTCGAATCTAGAGCTGTTTGGCGTTCCAATCCAGTTCCAACAATGCACTTCTCGGACCGAGAAAGTGGAACTGCTTGGCGCTGCATATTAGAACTCATTAAAGCCCGATTCGCATCATTATGCTCAATAAAAGGAATGAGAGAACCTCCAATAGAAAAATATTGGAAAGGAAAAATACTTCTAACATGAATCTGTTCCCATGCAATAGTCAGGAATTCTTGGCGGTATCTAGCTGGAACAACCTGTTCTTCCTGAATACCCTGATTCAAGGACAAAGAATTGCCTGCTGCTATCATATAATATTCATCTCTATTTGGTGATAAATAAACCACCTGTCTCTCTTTTTTTTCTTTTGCTTTCTCAGATATTTCATAAAACGGACTTTCTATAGATCCCCACCAGTGATCAATTCTCGCATGAATAGCTAAGGATCCAGTAAGTCCAACATTGATGCCTTCGGACGTGTCAATTGGACAAATACGCCCATAGTGACTCGGATGAATATCTCGGCTCCGAAAACTTGCAGTTCTCCCCGTCAATCCTCCAGGACCCAAACAACTCACTTTTCGCCCATGAACCGTTTGTGTCAATGGATTGGTTTGGTCAAAAACTTGAGATAAGGGGTATGTGCCAAAAAAGGTCTCATAAGTAGTTATTAATAAAATCGAAGTTGAAGTTGGAGTTACCAAAGTTTGTGGAGTCGGTTTCGATTGACGTATGAATACTCTACGGATAGTTTTTTGAACCGCATGTTGTAAACGGCCAAGAGCCAGTCCGAATTGATCTTGTAACAAATCCGCAACCGAACGAATTCGTTTATTTTTCAAGTGATTCATATCGTCATCGTCAAGTATACCCGTTCCAAATTTCATTCCAATCAAATGATCCGTAGCAGCCAATACATCTCGTGGTAACAAGAATGTATTGTTCTGAGGTATATTAAGATTCAGTCTCCGATTCATATTTCGTCGACCAACTCTTCCTAATTCACATTTTTGTTGAAAAAATTTCTTTTGTAATTCCTCACATAAGGACTCCGAAAATACCAGGTCCCCGCCTACACAAGCAAATTGTTGATAAAACTCCAAAATAGCTTTTTCTTTTGACTCAATCTTCTTTTTCTCCTTAGCATTCGGGAAAGACAAGAAAATTTCGGGGTAGGAAACATTATCTAAAATTTCTCTTAGATTCGAACCCATAGCTGATGATAGAACTAAAATAGATATCTTTTGTTTTCTACTCACGCGAGCCCATATCCTTTCTTTTTTATCAATTGCTAATTCCGACCTTCCTCCCCAATCTGATATTATAGTCCCGGTGTATATAGAAATTCCCTTATGGTCTAATTCCGAGCGGTAGTAAATACCAGGACTTAGCAATATTTGATTGATCACAATTCGGTATATTCCATTTATTATAAAGGTTCCTAAGGAATTCATTATAGGAATGTTTCCAATAGAAATGGTTTGCTTTTGCACATCGAAACCAAAAATGAATCTCGCGGATACATATAATTCAGAAGAATAAGTGAGTGATTCATACACAGCATCCCTTTCTTTTATCGAGGGTTCTAGCAATTGATACCCTTTCGCAAATAATTGAAATGCAATTTCGTGATCTGGATCTTTAATTGTTGGAAACTTCTCAAGTTCTTCTGCCAAGCCTTGATTAATGAACCTACAAAATCCCTCGAATTGGATCTGACTAAATCCGGGTATTGTGGACATTCCCTCATTTCCATTCCGGAGCATCTTAATCTTAAGTTTCCTATTTGTCGAAGAAAAATTCCATTATCAGCTCACTCTTTATCAATCCCTACGGATCAATCTAGCAAGCATGGAATCTATATTCTGTTTACTGAATCACATGAAATTCTAGGGAACTCCACTTACGTATTTCATATATGTATTTCATACATATGAATAAAGATAATTTTGACGAAAGTTTTACTTTGGCAGGGGTAGAAATGGAAATGAATTGATAAAAAAGTCCTAGAAAAAATTCTGCCACTTAAACTTTATGATATTCTAATCAGATTGGATAGCAAAGACTTCTTTTTTATCTCCTTTCTATGAAAGAAATAAAGCCATAATAATTTATAAGCACTAGAAAGTTTGATTTTAGTTCGATTTAGAATTTAGAATAGTACGCTTAGTTTTATTTTTAAAAAGAAATTGAAGGTTCTTTTTTGTTTCGTAGTAGTTCTTTTTTGTTTCGTAGTAATAGAATTGCCGAAAAATAAAGGATTTCGTTGTAGAATCCTAAAATAAAGTACTTACTTTTTTTTAAGTACTTGCTAATCTAGTTATCCACCTATTCACATATCCTTTCTTTTATCGTAATTTCACTTGTATGGGCCAAGAAAAGAAGGCCAGGCCATAATCTATATCAGAGCAAATTTCCTCTTTTTATTCAAGATATTTAATGCAATGAAAAATTAAAGCATGATTCCCCGTAGGGATATGTACATAGGGAGGATTCGTAGATAATAATGCTGTTCGGACCTGTAGTTTACCTATATACAGATTAGGGGAACTTTTATTCTATTTTATTATGCCATTAAAGGAGAGAATACCGATTTAAGAGTCATTTACTATTACTGTACTGCAATTCAAAAAAAAATTCTAGTTAATGGTTCCAATTTGTTCTGAATTTTGCAGTCTGTGACTGGAAATCCACTATTGCTTCTTTGCCATTTCAATAGAATAGAAAGAGAAGGGGTTTTAGTAAGAAAATACGGATGAATACTTGTCTTGATTTTAGATTGGATTTTTGGCGGCATGGCCAAGTGGTAAGGCAGGGGACTGCAAATCCTTTATCCCCAGTTCAAATCTGGGTGCCGCCTGATCAATAAAATACTTAGGATTATAGTACTAAATCAAACTCAAAAATTTCGTACCCTCATAAGTTGGGGCAAAAGAGTAACTAGGTCTGGCGATACTGGATTTTGAGAATCCATACCATAGTTCTATCCTCAAACGAGGCTTTGTTTTGGCGGTAGTGGCCCAAAGGGGGAGCTACCAACAGAGATGAGGTAGCGTTTCCTTATTCTTTTATTAATTTGAATTGATTCGGAAATTTAAAACTATGAGGCTAAGGTGGCAGAAACCTTCGTATCCAAAGGTCCCTAAGGGGCATCTTTTTTCAATCTAAGATTGAAGAAGGGACTTTGCGAAGAAATATCAAGACTTTATAATTATCATACATTTTATTTATCATACATCTTACTACATATACTTCGTGCATCTTATGCTACCTACATAGACTAAAGTAAAGTCTACCGATTCCGTCGAGAATCAGATTGAATAGGCTGATTAAAACTCAATTTCGGAGTTGTAGAGTGGATAAGGTCTCCTCACTCTTTCATAGAAAGAGAGAAAGTGGGGCAGTAGGGTTTAAGTCAAAAATAAACATGAGTAAAGTGGGTATCCAATAAATATTTATCTATCCTAATTTTATGGTATATATTGACGTCCTTTGCTTATAAAAAAGGTAACAAAAGGAAGAAAAAATCTCTCTATTCCCGCGTCTTCTATTCAGTACATTCCCACACTCTTTCTTTTTTAAGGAAAAGGTATATGTATCATATTTATACTTAATACTCCCCAATTCTACCAGAAATCATATAAGAATTTGATAGGAGTAAATTCCTTTAACTGATTCGTCCATAGTCTTATAGGAGAATTTTGACTCTCTACCCTTAATTCCACTATGATTATTGATCAATAGTAGAATAATTCCTTCATAGAAATAGGAGACATAATTTACATGGATATAGTAAGTCTCGCTTGGGCTGCTTTAATGGTAGTCTTTACATTTTCTCTTTCGCTAGTAGTATGGGGGAGAAGTGGACTCTAGGGATACTACTAATTGATTGAGTAGTCGAATTGTAGTATCAACTCTTTTCTTTAATTGATCATTTTATTTTGTATTAATCATTTTGCCAAACTTTATTTTTTCTCTCTTTCTTTAGTTTTGTTTCACTCTTGTAAAAAACTCTTTTAAGAAAAAGTCATTCTATTCTACTATGTTTCATTCTACTATAAATAGAAATAGAAAGAAATAATAGAAATAGAAAGAAATAGAATAGAAAGAGCTATTATAATAATTAAGAATTTCTACTAGAAGTGACGAGTAAAAATAAAGTTCTTTACATAAGAAAATTAGACTTTATTACACGAAGCTATTCACAGCAGATCGCACATTTTGCATTTCTACTCTTTTCTTATTTTTAGAAATTTTTTTAGTTCTTTTTTGAAGCATCTCGCGTCATTTTTAAGTATGAAAGATTCGCAGGTTTTTTCCTTTTATTTACTTTTTTCTTTCATTATAGTCTATTCTCATATTATTTTTCTCCCTCTCCATGGATTCTTTCAATGAAGAATTATCTTCGATTTTTTTTTATTTTTACTTGCTTGAAATTAAGTGGATGCAGTGAAAAAAGAAGTTGAATTAGATTACTATTTCAATCTACTAATCTATTCTAGGTAGATTCAAGATAATATAATAGAAAGAATCTAAAGTGTGGTAGAAAAAACTATATGTAGTTCTTTCTACCACACTTTAGGATTCCAACCAGACCCTTTCATTTAAGACTTGGATTTTTATTTTTTTAATCCCTTTTTCATTTCTTCAATGATTAATTGGAATTCCAATTAATCGTTTTGGCTGGCTGTTTTTACATAAATAATAAGTAAAAAGGCAGTAGGAACTAGAATGAACAATGCAGTAGCAATAAATGCGAGAATATTTACTTCCATAACCTCTTTATTTTATTTTTCACAATAACTCGGGATGTAATCCCATGGAGAGGAAAAGGGGTATCCCTGTAAATTCAAGGGGAAGACTTGCATTCTAATAATACTAAATCAATTTAATATTATGAATATAGGATCTATCAAATCAATTCATGGTTGATAGTGGAATAATATAACATAGGAGGATTCCTTATCTATACTAAGACAAAAATAGGTTTTTTGATTGGATTCGGAACCCCTCTATTTTTCATCCTTTTCTACTTTTGCTTTTCTATATATATGTATAGCCAAGAATCTTTCTTATCCAATTTCCTTTCCTTTTTCTTATAGTTATACATACACTTATGTATGTATGTATTATATAACGGACTTTCTATGTGTCACATAGACATCCAAATAAGCAGTAAAAGTAGAAATGAGATGGAGAAAGGAGGATCTTAAATAAAAAAGATCCAATATTTTAATTTAGGAAAAAGGGCGTTTGCTTGGTTTTTTTTATTAGGTTACTGTCAATATCTGCTTTTTGGGTCTAAAGATGAGAGCAGATTCATAAAAAAAAGGAGTCGACAAATGGATTGAGAATGAGGTAGATTCTTTCCAAGAATTCATTGAACATACACAAACAAAGTTGGAACTACAAAATGGAAGTGGTGTGGTTTAACCCCTAAAAAAGAACTAATTATATTAAATTCATTCTCTAACAATAAACGAATCCAATTTGTGTATGGATTGGATTCCGGTAAAATACCGTAACTCTATTCCTTAAGATAAGAGTCAAATAGGAAGTTAAGATGAGGATGATATCATCATACCATAAAAATAGAGTAATATCCTAAATTCTACTAATCCACATATGATATGTATGTCTTTCCTTATCAACCGGAAGTAGTTAAAAAAAAAAAAGATTCCTATACAGCTCTTTTTTTATTGAGAGCTGTGAAATAAAAAAAGTAAAGAAAAAATAAAGTAAGGGTTCTCCATAGATATTTGATCTCGCCTTCTGCCCCCCCCTTTTTTCAGGGAAATTCTTGATGAAAAAAAGTAAAGATGAATTTTTCCATTCATTGAACCCTAGTTCGGGACTGACGGGGCTCGAACCCGCAGCTTCCGCCTTGACAGGGCGGTGCTCTAACCAATTGAACTACAATCCCTGCGGGGTGTATGGCATACCTATTCTTAAATAGAACAGAACCCTAAGAAGATTCGTCTGTCGTACTCTAAGAAATAGATGAATTATATACTACTACACCCACATAGGATATGTGGGTATAGTGAGAGCGGCATAACTAGTATGCCGCGATTTTTTATCCCTAAAAACAACTGATAATCTACCTTTCAGTAAGAAAAACTGTTTTCTTTGTAAGAAAAGAATCAGAAAAATATGGCTTAGAAATAAATTTTCCCCTTCTTTTCTCTTTATCCTTTATTTCTATGGAATGGATTTAGTTCATATTCACTAAGCCCTAGATTTTTGGGCCGAGCTGGATTTGAACCAGCGTAGACATATCGTCAACGAATTTACAGTCCGTCCCCATTAACCGCTCGGGCATCGACCCAGGAAGAATTTATTCTAGGGTTTTTGTTTTTGATAATCTATGATTAACCTCTTTTTATAATACTCCCTACCCCCAGGGGAAGTCGAATCCCCGCTGCCTCCTTGAAAGAGAGATGTCCTGAACCACTAGACGATAGGGGCATCACTAGACGGTAGTGCTATATAGAACCGCTCGTCATTATACTATAATGATAGTATGAGCAGTTTTTTGGAATTGTCAATATACTCGAATCGAAGAATATAAACAGATTAAAGCAAAGAGTCTTTCCTACTTTTCTGTTATGCTTTCATAGGATTTTTTTTTAGTTGATGGTTAGGTTAATTCGGGGATCATCCCCTGCTTTTTAGGGAAATTCCTTTTACTTTTAAAGGATATAGAATAAGAATAGATTAATAAAAAAAAAAAAGGAATCCAGATTAGTTCAGTACAGATATTGATTTGATTGCTCTAACAGGGAAAAGAGTCTAATTTTATTTATTTTTTGCAATTTAAACTCTGTGCTTCATTTAGTGTTCAGACCAAAAATATGGGCATCTCATACTAAACGAAGTCATAAAATTCAATAAAAAACAGAGACATTTTCAAAAAAAAAGAGAAAAGTGAATGAATTTTGTAGAAAAGTACTCTATCGGATTCGAACTGATGACTTCAGTCTTGCCGTGACATTACTCTACCACTAAGGGAAAAGCCCTTTATCGGATTTGAACCGATGACTTATGCCTTACCATGGCATTACTCTACCACTGAGTTAAAAGGGCTTTTTATTCAAAATTATTCAAAAATTAGCTACTTTCATTTACCATTATAGATCTACTGCATAATGTACATAATATATGTATATATAGATATATATGTAGAGATTTTATTTTCTATATTGGGATATAGAAGTTTATTAATGGTGAGGTTCAAAAAGGCCAAAGGGGCAATAAGAACTGCTGTTAAAAAATGGTAGACTTTGTTTTTTTATCTTTAGACTAGCCTATTCACTTTTCACGTGCTCAGAATGTTCCGCAGAATTAGGACTTTTTTCTTCTATTGGCTGATCTTATGATGAGAACTTTCTCCATTTATGTTCTATTTCTCTTAATTCGAATTGGGGGGTATAAAGGAATTTGCCCTCTTCATATACCCATATGGCTGGGTATTGTATTAATTTTCATCTTATCTGTTTTGGCGCGAGATTGAAACAATTTTTCACAGGCATTCCTTGGAAAACCTTCGAGTTCAAAACTTTTTAATTTTTAAGTTTTGGACAGATTTGTTGCAGCAATTTTCAACGGGTACCCTTTGGAAATAGTACTTGAATATTATCCAAAAGGTGTATTTTGAACAAACTATATTGGAGTTTTATCAACAATTTTATTCTAAAAAGTGGGCAGTCGAATTTATACTGTAGAGTATAAAAATTATTCTACAGCCTGCCAAAAAGAAAAGGAAGAAAGGGATTGATGGGTACTGTCGCCTATATCTCTTAGTGTATATTGTAGGAATAATCAAACTATAGAATACGAAGAATACGATCCTAATGGAAATGCATACATTTGGTTCATACGCTAGTGGCATGGTAAGAAGAGATCTCTTTTACAGACTAGAGAGGGGCCATCTAAATCCTAAATTAAAGGGCTGCGATTGAAGTATCAACTGCTCACTTTTCTCCGTAGGTGGGATTAGCCTCCTCCTAGAATGGTTACCCTTGACAAAGGATAATGTTGGTATCATAATCTACATGTAGCGGGTATAGTTTAGTGGTAAAAGTGTGATTCGTTCCATTAATAACTGAATATGAAATGATATACTTAAGGCATCCTTAAGTTTTTTTATATTCATATTCCGATGAAAACTTTAGTTCTTATAAAGGGTTTAATCCTTTTCCTCTCAATAGCATATTGAGGAAGAATATACATTCTCGCGATTAGTATCCAAAGACTAATTAAATTTGCATGCAAAATACAAATTTGATTATGAGTACAGAGGCGCGAAGCACAATTTTGCATTGGATTAAGTATTCCAATTGAATAAATATGAGTAAAGGATCTATGGATGAAGATACAAAAAAGTTTATTTCCAATCGTAACTAAATCTTCTTTTAATTAAAAAAGAAATGGAAGCCTAATAGCTAAAAAAGATAGTTTTGGTTTACTAGAACCATCAGGATATTGTTTTAGCTCGGTGGAAACCCAACTCTTTTCCTCAGGATCTCTTGAATGAAATTAGGGAACGAAGTAAGTAGATTAGATAGATATTTAGCAGAATTTCTATCTCCTACTCTATAGGGATCATCTAGAAAGCAGAGAGCTTTGGTTCCATTCAGACAGAAAAGCTAACATAGATGTTAAGTGGTGAGAATAGCCATAAAGGAGCCGAATGAAATCAAAATTTCATGTTCGGTTTTGAATTAGAGACGTTAAAAATAATCAACCAACGTCGACTATAACCCCTAGCCTTCCAAGCTAACGATGCGGGTTCGATTCCCGCTACCCGCTCCAGTCTGTATAAAAAGACTATTTGTCTAGACATGGTAGAGACTTGTATTCAACCTTTTTCATCCACCAGTTTTTGGCCCTACAGAGCGGAGTAGAGCAGTTTGGTAGCTCACGAGGCTCATAACCTTGAGGTCACGGGTTCGATTCCCGTCTCCGCACTTAGCAGTCCATATAAATAAATGGACTATTCTATTTGTGTAGATATGGTAGATTGTACAGATATGGTAGAGGACTATATCCAACCTTTTTTTTATTCAGCAGGCAGAAAAGAAAAAAGAAATAAAAGAAAGGCACAGTCTATTCCCCTTTAATAGCAATTTTATCTTGCTAGACTAACAACTAGTTAATTTAATAAACTACTTAATTTAATATAAAATATTAATTTAATATAAAATATAAGTGGTTAAGTAGTCAACTAGACTGAATTTTTTAT